GACTGAGAAAATTGACTCAAGAACACATTTCATTTTCCTTAGGAGCTCCATTGTAGAATTCAGGCCTAACCATTAATCGAGAAGCGATGGGAACGACGAAACCTGTGGATACATAAGATTCTATTGAAAACGAATCCTAATGATTCACTGGGTAGGATGGCGGAACAAACCCGGGGCCAATCCACTTTTATTCTGAAAGGTCATGTCATGGGATAACCCTACAACTGAAATAGATATTGAAAGAGTAAACATTCGCCCGCGAAAGTTTTTATTTTATTGGATTTATAAATTTTGGTCGATCCGATATGATAATAAAAAATACAAAACAAAATAAAGACTCGTTATAACAAAATGACATTATATTATCTATAACATTATCTCTAAATAATCTATAAAATAATTATCTAAATTATCTATAACTATTAACTATAAATAGAAAAATAGAATATATGTTTAATTAATATTAATTATATAAACTATCAAAACAAGATATACAAATTTATATTTCTAATAGATTAGATAAAATAATAGATTAGATAAAATCTCAATGAATCCCACGATTCAGTATATTATTCATTAAATACACGTATATTTTTTTAGAATTGTTTCATTCGCGAGGAGCTGGATGAGAAGAAACTCTCATGTCCGGTTCTGTAGTAGAGATGGAATGAATTGATAAACAACCATCAACTATAACCCCAAAAGAACCAGATTCCGTAAACAACATAGAGGAAGAATGAAAGGAATATCTTATAGAGGTAATTGTATTTGCTTCGGTAGATATGCTCTTCAGGCACTTGAACCCGCGTGGATCACATCTAAACAAATAGAAGCAGGGCGGCGAGCAATGACACGAAATGTGCGCCGCGGTGGAAAAATATGGGTACGTATATTTCCAGACAAACCAGTTACAGTAAGACCCGCGGAAACGCGTATGGGTTCAGGGAAAGGATCTCCCGAATATTGGGTAGCTATCGTTAAACCGGGTAGAATACTTTATGAAATGGGCGGAGTAGCAGAAAGTGTAGCCAGAAAGGCTATTTCAATAGCGGCATCCAAAATGCCTATACGAACTCAATTCATTATTTCAGGATAGGAATGTAAAACCAAAGGAAAGAGGTCTTTGGAATAAAAAAAACAATTGTAGGTTTCTTTTTTTTATTATTTTGGACAAACAATATTTCTTTTTTTTTTACTTCGCCCCTTTGCATCAAAAGAGCAAATAAAAAAAATGATATGATTCAACCTCAAACCCATTTAAATGTAGCGGACAACAGCGGGGCCCGAGAATTGATGTGTATTCGAATCATAGGAGCTAGTAATCGACGATATGCTCATATTGGTGACGTTATTGTTGCTGTAATCAAGGAAGCAATACCAAATACACCTTTAGAAAAATCTGAAGTGATCAGAGCTGTAATTGTACGTACTTGTAAAGAACTCAAACGTGACAACGGTATGATACTGCGATATGATGACAATGCTGCGGTTGTTATTGATCAAGAAGGAAATCCCAAAGGAACTAGAATTTTTGGTGCGATCGCACGGGAATTGAGACAGTTAAATTTCACTAAAATAGTTTCATTAGCGCCTGAAGTACTATAAGTATAAGAAAGATGAGACTATAATATAGTTATAACATTTGAATAAAATAGATAAAATTAATTAGTAGATTTGTCTCACGCATATATCTTTAACAATTCATAAAAAAAAAATATATATTATATATAAAATATAAAGAAAAAAAAAAGCATGTTGATTATATCAAAATTCGGGGGCAACAATAATTTTAGTTTATCATGGGTAAAGACACTATTGCTGATATAATAACTTCTATACGCAATGCTGACATGAATAGAAAGGGAACGGTTCGAATACCATCTACTAACATCACCGAAAACCTTGTTAAAATACTGTTAAGAGAAGGTTTTATTGAAAACGTGAGGAAACATCAAGAAAGCAACAAATATTTTTTGGTTTTAACCCTACGACATAGAAGGAATAGGAAAGGGCCATATAAAACTGTTTTAAAGTTAAAACGGATCAGTCGACCCGGTCTACGAATCTATTCGAACTATCAACGAATTCCTAGAATTTTAGGCGGGATGGGGATTGTAATTCTTTCTACTTCTCGGGGTATAATAACGGACCGAGAGGCCCGACTAGAACGAATTGGCGGAGAAATTTTGTGTTATATATGGTAAGCTTTCTTATATCCAACTTAGATATGGAACTTTACTATTTATTGGTGAAACAAAAAAAGAGAAAGAGCGGGTTTCTAATATCACTCTACTCCTACATTAGTTAATACTTCAAAGAGGTTTTACCTGGAATAAAAGAAGAAAAATGGATTCGTGGAAGTTTAATTACTGAATTACTTCCGAATGCTATATTTAAGATTCGGTTAGATAATGAGGATCGGATTCTAGGTTATGGTTCAGGAAGGATTCGGCGTAGTTTTATACGTATACTACTGGAAGATAGAGTAAAAATTTTAATAAGTCGTTATGATTCAACCAAAGGGCATATAATTTATAGACTCTGAAACAAGGATTCAAACGATTAGTAGATTTTTTTTTCAACTTCAATATTCCTTTCGAAGGGCTACAATTCGAAAGTTCAAAATTTCAAGAAACTTATTTTCTTCCAATAAGTAAATTTGAAATTAAGTTAAGGAATGACAAATATGAAAATAAGGGCCTCTGTTCGTAAAATTTGTGAAAAATGTCGTCTGATCCGTAGACGGGGACGAATTATCGTAATTTGTTCCAACCCGAGACATAAACAAAGACAAGGATAATCTTTCTAAAATAAAAGAGACTCTCTAAGGTACCGGATATACAAAAAAAAGAAAGGATCTGTTTTGACATGAAATGGATATATCCATATATCTCTGACTTATATTTATGAGATGATAAAATATGGCAAAACCTGTACCAAGAATTGGTTCACGTAGGAATGGACGTATTGGTTTACGTAAAAGTGCGCGTAGAATACCAAAAGGAGTTATTCATGTTCAAGCAAGTTTCAACAATACCATTGTGACTGTTACAGATGTACGAGGTCGGGTAATTTCTTGGTCCTCCGCAGGTACTTGTGGATTCAAGGGTACAAGGAGAGGGACACCGTTTGCCGCCCAAACCGCAGCAGGAAATGCTATTCGGACAGTAGTGGATCAAGGTATGCAACGAGCAGAAGTCATGATAAAAGGCCCCGGTCTCGGAAGAGATGCGGCATTAAGGGCGATTCGTAGAAGTGGTATAATATTAAGTTTCATACGAGATGTAACCCCTATGCCACATAATGGGTGTAGGCCCCCTAAAAAAAGGCGTGTATAAAAATAAACAAAACATTTCAAGAGAAATAAAATAAATAATTTAATGATTTGATCAAATAAAAATATTACTATGGTTCGAGAGAAAGTAATAGTATCGAATCGGACACTACAATGGAAGTGTGTTGAATCAAGAGCAGATAGTAAGCGTCTATATTATGGACGCTTTATTCTGTCTCCACTTATGAAAGGTCAAGCCGATACAATAGGCATTGCAATGCGAAGAGCTTTGCTTGGAGAAATAGAAGGAACATGTATCACACGCGCAAAATCTGAGAAAATACCACATGAATATTCTACCATAGTAGGTATTCAAGAATCAGTACATGAAATTTTAATGAATTTGAAAGAAATTGTATTGAGAAGTAATCTGTATGGAATTCGTGGCGCGTCTATTTGTGTCAAGGGTCCCCGATCTGTAACTGCTCAAGACATCATCTTACCACCTTCTGTGGAAATTGTTGATAATACACAGCACATAGCTAACCTAACGGAACCAATTAATTTGTGTATTGAATTACAAATCGAGAGGAATCGCGGATATCGTATAAAAACACCAAATAACTCTCAAGACGGAAGTTATCCTATAGACGCTGTATTCATGCCTGTTCGAAGTGCAAACCATAGTATTCATTCTTATGTAAATGGGAATGAAAAACAAGAGATACTTTTTCTCGAAATATGGACAAATGGAAGTTTAACTCCTAAAGAAGCACTTCATGAAGCCTCACGGAATTTGATTGAGTTATTTATTCCTTTTTTACATGCGGAAGAAGATAAATTACATTTAGAAAACAATCAACACAAAGTTACTTTACCCCTTTTTACTTTTCATGATAGATTGACTAAACTAAAGAAAAATAAAAAAGAAATAGCATTGAAATCTATTTTTATAGACCAATCAGAATTGCCTCCTAGGATTTATAATTGCCTCAAAAGGTCCAATATACATACCTTATTGGACCTTTTAAATAAAAGTCAAGACGACTTTATGAAAATGAAACATTTTCGCATAGAAGACATAAAACATATATTGGACATTCTAGAAATAGAACATCATTTGATATAAATTTGAAATCCATTGGATTTCATCTTTTTTTTATTATTTTATTATTTAGATTATTTAGAAAAAACTTTAGAAAAAAAAAATGAAAAGAAAATGGGTTTTGAATCTTTAGAACAATCCATATACTCAGAATAAATCCAAAATTTAATTGAATAGATGTATCTAGGGAGAATTCACTTTGAAGCGACTATTCCCTAGATACATATGTCGTGATATTTTATTTCACAATTGAATCAATTTAAAAAATACCTAAAGTTAAGGATTTATCAATAGGTAATGTTGCTCCAATACCCAACCAAAGGGCTGCTGCGGTACCAATCAAAAAAACAGTTGTCGCTACTGGACGACGAAATGGATTTTGGAATTTATTAACATTCTCCAAAAAAGGTACGGTTAATAATCCCGCAGGTACTGAAACCATTAAAAGAACACCCAATAACTTATTGGGCACTGTACGAAGTATTTGAAATACGGGAAAGAAATACCATTCAGGCAATATTTCCAAAGGAGTTGCAAATGGATCCGCAGGTTCACCAATCATTGATGGTTCTAGAACCGCTAAGCCTACGTTACATGCAATAGTGCCTAGAATTACTACTG